CGAATAAAGAACTTCGATTCCTTGTTTCTTACTTGGTATTAGAATTCGAATGAAAACCACCCGATTGCAGGTAATGCCAGAATTTTCGATTTTGTGAGGATCAATCAAATAAGGTTTTCATTAGAAAAAGATTCTATAAAAGCAATGATAAATAGATACTAATAGAGCAAGAAAAGAAGGAAATAAAAAAACATAGTATAGAAAAGATATCCAAAATGATATAGAAATCACTATCCTACCCTTAGTTTTTATTTCCTTAATTTAATATTGAATTGGTTTTTATTTCCTTAATTTATTTTATTTCCTTAATTTAATTGAATTTCGTTTGATTAGAGCAAAGTTCCTTAAAAACCTCTGCCTTTTTTAAAATATCCTGAACAGTTCCTGTAGGCTGAGCGCCTTTTTCAAGGAAATAGAGAATAGCGGGAACGTTTAAATAAGTTTGATTCTTGATCGGATCATAAAAACCCACTTTCCGAAGATCTCTTCCTTCTCTTCGGGATCGAACATCAATTGCAACGATTCGATAGACGGCTCATCGGGATAGATGTAGATGAAAAAGAACCCCCCCCTAGAACCGTATAGGAAGTTTTCTCCTCGTACGGCTCGAGAAAAAATGATTCGAAGTTTTGTCTATGGATAAAATTATAATAAATAGTAAAGGAATCCGTAAAAGAAATTAGCCTATAATTTAACTCATAGTCATTTTTATTTAGCTTCCTTCCTGAAAACTAAAAAATCATTTGTACTCATAACTCAAGTTCAATAATTCTCAAATATATTAAAGAAAATTAAGATATTTTTTTATTGAGTGGTCTTTAACCCCCCCTTTTTTTTGTCTCGTTGAAAATCTATTTGGATTCTTTATTCGGATCTGTGAGACAATTGAAGCGGTGTTTCCTTGTTCTGGGATCCTTTATCTTTGTTTTAAATCATTGGGTTTAGACATTACTTCGGTGCTTCTTAATCCTTTCAAAATGGTAGCAACATACCCCTTTTGTGATTTCTTTCTATCAAAGAATCATACCGACGGTTGATTCGTGCGCGATACACTGTGGATCAAAAAAGTTTTTGCGGTTCCAACAATTTTTTTGAATTGAAAATTTGCTCGAATCGGATTCTTTCGATTTCTATATCGAAGATATACTTACGAAGTTGTTCCAATTTATTGATTGGCATTAACCCTAGATCGTTGCCCCTGAGAAATTAATAAATACTTTCTACTCGAGCTCCATCATGAACTATTTACATTACAACCCAATAAAAAAAGAAGGGTTCTAGTAGAATAGAACAAACGACGTCGAGCCAAGAGCACCTTCATTCCTATATAAAATAAAATGGTGGATGTAAGAATAAGAATCCACACCGGATCGTGTCCTTCAAGTCGCACGTTGCTTTCTACCACATCGTTTTAAACGAAGTTTTACCATAACATTCCTCTAATTTGGAACCAGTATGGAATTGATTCAATTATGGAATCATGAATAGTCATTGGTTCAGTCGGTACAGAGACATAGTCATTTATATTTTTTCTTAGCTACATAGATAATAAAGATTTTTGATAATAATAGATAATAAAGATTTTTCTGAAGAAATCTTAGCAAGACCTGGGCTTTTTTTGTATGAACGCAACTTTTTCTATAAATCTCTATCTCAAAAAAATATCTAACAGAAATATCCAGAAATCAAAATATAGAAATAACATAACTAACAGAAATAACACGAATAAAGAAATTCTATTTGACTCTGCCTGTTCAAGTGACTCAATAAGATAGACTGACCCATTTCCAACTTCCTAAAGATTCAACCCATAAGGAATCATTACAAATCTTGATAATTGAAAAAGTTTCCTACTTCGACATCATTATTTGAGTCAAGTTTTACTTTTTACAGTAAAGACTACATTTGATTATCATAAGAAAAAAATATTTCTGTTTCTTTTCGAATAGAATTGTCAATGATTTAAAGCAAATAAGCTAAATAGATCGAACAATAAAAAGAAATATCATTGTTAAATATTTAAAGTTAAATATTTAAATTTGAATATTTTAGGGATGCAAATTATTTTTCACAAAAATAGAAAGACTATTGTCACTGAATATAGGATAACAATACATACCTATAGGCTAAGCACTTCCTCGTTTTATATGTATTTTTATATTTTGTTTAACCTGAGGTTAAGTAATCTTTCTGCAACTGTGATATATGTCCCATCTTATCTTTATCTGGATCACAAAAGGATTCAGTTACATTTGCATGTCATTTGAACTCAATTTAGTTCAGTTTGTGAAAAAATGAGATATGATTCCGAAAAGAATCATTCAAAATCAAAAAAGAAAGAAGAATAATATTCTATACAATATTAGAATTAGACCTTGAAACAGAACCTTGTTGAACAAAAAAGATGTATTCGGATACAATGGATATGCTCTGGGACGGAAGGATTCGAACCTCCGAATAGCGGGACCAAAACCCGTTGCCTTACCACTTGGCTACGCCCCATTTCTATTTTTATTCGACACTAATACTAATAAAGAATAATATTGGTATGAAGTGTTCGTCAATTCCAGTCCAACTATCTATAGACTAGAGAAAATCTTTCTTCTTTATAGAATATATTATAGATTCTAGATTCGTGCTAGGATTTTGACATGTGTATATCTAGAATTCAACTGAATTTATTGATCATTACATATAATTCAATTAAGATATTGTATGAAAGTATGATTTCTTCTATTCTCCTTTGAGGATTGGAGGATTTTTGATTGAGCGGAAAAAGAAGGATTTTTTTGTCTACCTTACTTTCTTCATTTTTCCTTATATCAATAACTCAATCAAAATGCAATTATCTCGACGAACAAAATGTCTGTTATGCTTAATATCTTTAGTTTGATCTGTCTTAATTCTACCCTTTATCCGAGTAGTCTTTTCTTCGCCAAATTGCCCGAAGCCTATGCTTTTTTGAATCCAATCGTAGATGTTATGCCAGTCATACCTCTGTTCTTTTTTCTTTTAGCCTTTGTTTGGCAAGCTGCTGTAAGTTTTCGATAAGATCTTGAATACTATCCTAGAAAATTCATGATTTATTCGATAAAAATTCTAACAATTGATAAGATCAAATAAGTCTGGGAGTATGAACCTTCAATTCAAACATTGAAATTCTTGGATAGCCGCGAGAAATTCCGCTCGCCCCATTTCCCGATTCTAATCCTTTTTCCGGCGAAAGACCTTATTAGGTTAGGGTCCCTTAGAATATCTAATTGTGGGTATGAAAGTGATTTGTGGTAATCAAAGACTCTTATTACAAATTTCAACTTCATTTGAATTTCTGAACATTCTTTTCTATTTCTAGAATTCATTTCTTGGTGTCAAAATAGGATATGTGATATAAAAATGGAGGATCTATTATCTTTTCTCGTTTTTCTTTTTCAAAAAATGATCTTGGAGGTTGTGTAATGCTTACTCTCAAACTTTTCGTTTACACAGTAGTAATATTCTTTGTTTCTCTCTTCATCTTTGGATTCCTATCCAATGATCCAGGACGTAATCCTGGACGTGAAGAATAAAATAAAATTTTCGTTTTTCTTACTTAATTTTCCAATTTTCTTAAGATTTTATTTTCTATATTCCATACGTTTAACTAGGAAAAAAATCAAAAGGGGTTTGCGAAATTTGAAAGAAAAAAATAGAAAGTCATCAACGGAAACGGAAAGAGAGGGATTCGAACCCTCGGTACGAATAACTCGTACAACGGATTAGCAATCCGCCGCTTTCGTCCACTCAGCCATCTCTCCCAATTGAAAAAGATAATTACTATGTTACATTACACATCAAGTAAGGATTAAAGAAAGTATTTCTTTCACATTCTTTATCGTTATTATATAATTAGGAATTCCATTTAGATGCTCGAAAGATCCAAATAGAAAGATAAATAAAGAAGACCTTATTGCTTTTATTTTGTTCGAAGTGCCTTTTGGGCCTGGCCCGGTCAATACCCAGCCGGGCCTTTTTTTGTTCCAACGAATTCCCTTTATTTATAGGTATAGGAAACATACTCTAAATAAGATACCCAATTTGGTATCTGTGTAAGAATTTCCATTGTGGGGTTTACATATACTTATCATTTTTGTTATAATAGAAATTGAGAAGGATTTTTGATTCAAAAGAATCAATTAAGTATGTTTTGTAGTTTCTTATTTCATTCGGCAAACCCGATTTTAGATTCAAATCCAAGAATCCTTCAGGAATTCTCAGTCAACGAATAGTTAAGGGTTCCCATTTGTCATAAATTTTGGCTTTTTTGAATGAAAATATACATTTGATTGTTCAATAGAAAAATGAGGGGAAGTTTTTCGGCATTCGAAGGGGTGGATCAACTACAATCAAAAGGGGAAAGGGGTTTCTTTTAGAATTTTTATAAATTTAGCAAAAGGATTAAATTAAAAAAGGGATGCAAGTACAATAAACTAAAGTTTAGTAATCCAACCCAGAAAATTTTATCCTATTGTGTATCGTTTTGGCGGCATGGCCGAGTGGTAAGGCGGGGGACTGCAAATCCTTTTTCCCCAGTTCAAATCCGGGTGCCGCCTCATCAACAAACGAATCAAAATCTCTTATCTGCTGATATAAATCACCCAAAATTTCCCCATTTTAGTGTAGAACAGAATAAGGGGATTGTTGATACTTAGTTGATTCTAAACATCTATTCTGGGGATTTTGTAAAAGATTGGAAATCTTTCAATCTAAAATTCAAAGAAAGATTATATTATAATGGTCGAAGCAAGACTTCCCGATTCCCTTCTACTGCTAATGTAATATCTACTGATTGGGTCTTGAATTTCATTGGCATAGCCGGCGGCTAACTAGTTGTGGAAAGTCCTTTATGTAATCTACATATTATAGACTCGCGAGAATCTCTGAGTGTTCAGGCATTCAATCACTGAGACAATCGGGAAAGGGTACGGATTAGATCAAATAGGAAATAAAAGTATGTAATAGATAGCAATTGATCTTTGAAGTTGAAGAGCAACAAAGAATGGGCCCTCTTTTTTTTTACTATATGTTCCATTAGTAACATTCCTTTGTAGCATCATTGTGTATTTTACTTGTGTTTAGTCTTTCCCGATTAGAAATCATATAGTAATTTTTTAGAAATGGATTTATTTGATTGGTTCATCAATAGTGTTGGGCCAGAATCCCTTTTTGACTCTGGACCATGGATTCTACTATTATTAGTGAGCAATACAATAATGGAATATTTCTATCATAAAGATAAGGGACATAATTGACATGGATATAGTAAGTCTCGCTTGGGCTGCTTTAATGGTAGTCTTTACATTTTCCCTTTCACTCGTAGTATGGGGAAGAAGTGGACTTTAGAAGCACTACTAATTTAGTTGAGGAATGAAACAGTATCAATTGTTTTATAGATCGTTCTGCAACGCATTTTTGATTTGATTTGAAAATTATTTCAATTCAAAATATATTCATTTCGAAATTCCATTGGATTCTAGTGGAGAAATGTATTGTATAACAGTAAAACAATTATTTCAGAAAGAAAGAGAATTGGGTCCTACGTTAATTCCATATATGGATTAATCACTACATATATTGTAGATATAGATAGAAGCTAATATAGTATACCAACTTTATTAGAAAGTCAAGTACAACTTTATACACTACTATAACAGTAATAGAGAGTATGGTAAGAAAGAAATTTCTTACCATACTCTCGGATCTCATAGAATACCGCCCATTATAGTCCGTTGATTTCATTTAAGACGCGAAAAAAGAATCCTTTTGATTTGATTTCTTCAACTATTGATAAGAACTCAGAAGTCAAGTTTCATTTCAAGTAATTAATTATTTTGACTGACTGTTTTTACGTAAATGATAAGTAGAAAAGCAGTAGGAACTAAAATGAACAGTGCAGTAGCAATAAATGCAAGAATATTTACTTCCATAATCTCAATCTCATCGTTTTTTTATTTCACAATAACTCGGGATTTAATCCCATAGAGATGATAAATCTTTCACCTGTCAATTCAATGAATGCATTACCTATCGATGATCTTGAATCGGATCAATATCATGAATAACAATATCTGAGCTATTAAATAAATTCGTCGTCGAGAATTGAATAGTATAACATACGAAGATCTTTTATCCATACCGAATCCAAGATGGGATTCCCGGACCAATCAAAAATTCCTTTATTTATTTTATCCTTCTTTTCTGTTCTTTCTTTTCTATAACTTACCTTAGGTCTTCCGTGTAGAACCATCAAATGAAGTATCCTCGTCCGTTTCCATTAACTTAACTACAAAACCCCAACAAACAATACAAGCGAAGTGGAAAAAAAGAGGAATTAGGTTGTAAATTTGAATGATCCCATTTTCTTTGGAAGACAAAGAAGTATGAGAAAGATGAGTCGCGGGAGAAAAGATGGAATATTCTATCAACTTCACTATTTTAATTATTTTCATTTTAGTTTAGAGTTTGTTCTTTCTTCGACAGAATCCTGAAAAAAAGAGGGGAAACCCCTTCGGAATTAAATTATGCTCTTTGTCCCTTCTTTCATTTCACATAAAATGGAGAGGTTAATTGATGTACTTATTGGATCCGTCGGGACTGACGGGGCTCGAACCCGCAACGTCCGCCTTGACAGGGCGGTGCTCTTGCCTATTGAACTACAATCCCAGGGAAATAAGAGGAGATCTAGCAGAAAATTTGGATTCTTTTTTCTTCTCTCTTATCAGGTATTTCTTAAGAACAAGAGGGTTCTACCATCTGATAGTAGATTGGCGAATTGTTGGGCCGAGCTGGATTTGAACCAGCGTAGACATATTGTCAACGAATTTACAGTCCGTCCCCATTAACCACTCGGGCATCGACCCAACGCCTAATTAGACGTTCCATAATCAACTCAAACTGCCACGGATAGACTGAGGAGTTGACAAATCCATTTCACTTTTGATAAAATCCTACTCCTATGGTCTTGGTATACCCCTAGAGGGACTTGAACCCTCGTTTTCTCCGTGAAAGAGAGAGGTCGTAACCACTGGACCATAGGGGCACCAATGGACCATAGGGGCCTATGGCCACCTTTATTCATAAATAAACTAGAAATAATAGTTGCTGAGGCCGGCCACCTTTAGGAAATCAAAAAGCACTACACAATACAAATACAATAGGGAATAAGGCCTAAGGCCACCTTAAACTTAATATAAAATAGAAATCAGCCGAGGGACACCTTTAGAAGATGAATAGGATATGAATCAAACCGAAAAACTCGTTCACTTTTCTGGGGGTTAATGGTAATCAAACTTTACCATTAAACTATACAATGGATCCAAGAGACGGTACCTCTGAATCAGCAGGAGATGAAAAAAATGATTTACCAAAGTCTGATTTGGGAATTCTATTGAGCCCTAAATCATATCAAAGTCATATCAAATCAAATTATATTCTATTGAGCCCTAACTGTCAATATTATATTGA